AGTCTCGCAGGGGCGAGGGTGACTGACCTTGTTTCGTTCGGTCAGAATTCTTGTATTAGCCTCAGTAAACTCATACATTCATTGGGGTCACCTGTCCCCATCTGATCGATTTCCGTCATTCCCATTCGTGAGGGGCTAATAACCTGACATGACCTCCCACAAATGCGATCCCACCCCTTGTGGAATTATCTGCACTCGGACGGCGGTCGCGCATGGCGAGGCCACGCGGGGGGAATGGCGGTAGGGTGAGAGGGACACGCTGCTATCACCCTCGAGAACCACTACCGGTCGATTGGACATGGTTCGGTGCGGTGCGCAGCGCGTCGTATCACCCGCCCTCGTGGCGCGTGGCTCATCGGAATCGTTGTCCCGGTCGGGTAGCATACACCGCACCGGCGGGACTAAGCACGGAAGCCGACCCACCCCGATCGATCTATCGCGTCATGTATCATCGATCCCCATTCGGATAGTGAGTGCGTAGCCGCCGTGGCCCCGTCAATCTTACCTATGCCAATTGTCACGCCGGTCGTTGGAGGGAGACACAGCTACGTCGATACTGAAGCATTTGACTGGCGTAAGGTTGTGTGGGTTGATACGTCCATCCGCCGGCCGGGCCGATCCGTCACTTCGATCGACTGCGCGCACTGCTGTTTTGGATTTGCGTGCGCCTCCGGCTAGAGATGGGGGTGGGGGCTAGAAAGAGCTCCGTGACGTGAGAATAGGCCCATGAACTTGCTCGTTAATCGACGGCTGGGCCGAGGGCTATGCAATACTCATAGAATCTGTTACGGTCACCCCTAGAAGAAGGTGGGGGTGTAGGCACACGGTACTGGCGGAACGAGAACTCAGTGACTGAGATTTGAAGGGAGTGGTGAATTATGGGGGGGGTGGAGAACCCGGTGTCCACGGACAAGGCCATTCGTTTGCCGGAAAGGAAACAATACAGTTCCAATGCTGAGCCGAATCCGAGTAAGACTGAAGTGAAACGTCGGATTGAGCGGTTCCCTCGCGTGAGGATAGTCGCCATTAACAGTCACCGACTCCCCGCCGGCGCGGCGAGAGGGTCCGCAGGTTCCGTGACGGGGCGCCGGGTCCGTCGCAAACGAATGATCACAACGCTTCGACTTAATCATCCCATTCCACTGTTCCCGGGCAAACAGAATGGTTTCGTTTCGTGACACAACGTAATACGTATTTCACTAATACGGCCATCCGTTTATACAGAGCCTGTACTCCGGGCACACGCAACCGATCCGTGCTAGATTCCGGGGATACAGTTCGATCCGACCCCCACAGGGGATTAACCTCCGGCTTCACCCCCCGAAGAGGGCGTAACAATCGCGGAATCGTCACTAGCCGGCATAGGGGGGGCGGCCACAAACGCCCGTATCGTCACATTGATCCTCGACGGAGTAAGAGGGGTGTACCCGGAAGGATCATCACCGTGGAATACGACCCCAATCGTAGTGCGTACATAAGTCCCGTACATCATGGGGACGGCGATAAGGGTTATATCTCGCATCCCGAGGGGATCCGGGTCGGAGATGCTATTCCGACCGGTCCGGGCGCCCCTACCACAGTAGGAAATGCCCCACCTCCGAGTGCGGCTCGAATTAATAATTCACGTCGCCGGGAATTACCGATTGGGTTCGGAGCGTAACCCATAAATCCATCACTAATCCAATTGCTCCGCGTTCGCCG